ATTTTTTAAGTCAAAAATGAATATTTGTGAACAATGTGGATCTCATTTGAAAATGAGCAGTTCAGATAGAATTGAACTTTCGATTGATCCGGGCACTTGGAATCCTATGGATGAAGACATGGTTTCTGTAGATCCCATTGAATTTCATTCAGAGGAGGAACCTTATAAAGATCGTATTGACTCTTATCAAAGAAAGACAGGATTAACCGAGGCTGTTCAAACAGGTACAGGTCAACTAAATGGTATTCCCGTAGCAATTGGAGTTATGGATTTTATGTTTATGGGGGGGAGTATGGGATCCGTGGTAGGAGAGAAAATTACCCGTTTGATCGAGTATGCTACCAATCAATTTTTACCTCTTATTCTAGTGTGTGCTTCTGGAGGAGCACGCATGCAAGAAGGAAGTTTGAGCTTGATGCAAATGGCTAAAATATCTTCCGCTTTATTTGATTATCAATCAAATAAAAAGTTATTTTATGTATCAATCCTTACATCTCCTACTACTGGCGGAGTGACAGCAAGTTTTGGGATGTTGGGAGATATCATTATTGCCGAACCAAATGCCTACATTGCATTTGCGGGTAAAAGAGTAATTGAGCAAACATTGAATAAGACAGTCCCTGAAGGTTCACAAGCGGCTGAATATTTATTCCATAAGGGCTTATTCGATCCAATCATACCACGTAATCTTTTAAAGGGCGTTCTGAGTGAGTTATTTCAGTTCCATGCTTTCTTTCCTTTGAATCAAAATTCAATCAAGTAGAAAGTAGACTTTTTTCTTTTTCATCGCTATTCCTGATTACTAACCAGGAAACCTTTATAAACAAGATAAACGAGTGAATTTTTTCTTCCGCAAAATAAAGCAAGAAGGCAAATAAAAGGAAATCCGAATTATAATGATTATAAGATATCTTTATAACAGGTACAAATATTAAATCGAGGTATTCATTCTATGACAACTTTCAACAACGTACCCTCTATTTTTGTGCCTTTGGTAGGCCTAGTTGTTCCGGCAATTGCAATGGCTTCTTTATCTCTTCATGTTCAAAGAAATAAGATTGTTTAGATTCCTTTCTAGATCGAATGGGTCCTATCTATTTAAATGTATCTATCACTGAATCCATATATATGTAGATATCTATAGGGATCATATGAAGAAGATAGTATGCTTTTAGATCTAATCAATTTCGATCTAAGCAATTCAATGAATTATTCCTAAGGGTTCACTTCCGAATAGTACTAGTTGATGAGAGTTACTTCGGAAATTAAAAAAGTAAAGTCAAAGTCATTTTGGTTATTCTCCAAATTCCAATAAAATACAACTGTATCTAGTATGAGTTGTCGGTCAGAACGTATATGGATAGAATTTATAGCAGGGTCTCGAAAAACAAGCAATTTATGCTGGGCCTTTGTCCTTTTTTTAGGTTCATTAGGGTTCTTATTGGTTGGAACTTCTAGTTATCTTGGCCAGAATTTGATATCTTTATTCCCCTCTCAGCAAATAATTTTTTTTCCACAAGGGATCGTGATGTCTTTCTATGGGATTGCAGGTCTCTTTATTGGCTCCTATTTGTGGTGCACAATTTCGTGGAATGTGGGTAGTGGTTACGATCTATTCGATAAAAAGGAAGGAATAGTGTGTATTTTTCGCTGGGGATTTCCTGGAAAAAATCGTCGTATCTTCCTCCGATTCTTTATGAAAGATATTCAATCCCTCAGAATAGAAGTGAAAGAGGGTATTTATGCTCGTCGTGTCCTTTATATGGAAATCAGAGGTCAGGGGGCTATTCCCTTGACTCGTACTGATGAGAATTTGACTCCACGAGAAATTGAGCAAAAAGCAGGTGAATTGGCCTATTTCTTGCGTGTACCCATTGAAGTCTTTTGAAATGAATAATGCTTTCGGGAAAAATAACAAAAGAATCCCCCATTTTTCTAGAATATAGCTTAACCAACGAAACTCTTTTGTCAGCAAAAATTTTATGCATATGTAAATCAATCCATTGAACTTAATTGACTAAAACAAGTATCAAATCGAAAATGGATCTTATAGATCAAAACATTTCGGAAAAATCAAATAAAAAAATAAAGCATTTATTTTTTTATTTTTTGTGTGTGAAATATTTCTTATTTTGATAGAACGGGATCTCTTTTATCTCGAAATCCGAATAATATGCAGCTCGTTGGGGTATTCATCGAAAAGAGATAATTAAGAGATAATTGCTTCGAATTTGAGCAATTGAGCTATCTAGAAAGAATTTTTTGTTTCGTCATTCGAATTTTAAGTGTACTTTAATTTTTAATTAAAAAATTAAATTTCTGTATGCTTTCTAAATTCATAGGCTAAACACTGAATCAAAAATAAAAAATCAGGGAAGAGGGGATGCCTTGATACCTTGGAATAAACCTTATGCTTGATAGAAATATTAGATCGTATGGAATCGACGACCGAGGTGGGTTGATTAAAAATTAACAGACGAAAAAAATGGCAAAAAAGAAAGCCTTCACTCCCCTTCTATATCTTGCATCTATAGTATTTTTGCCCTGGTGCGTCTCTCTCTCCTTTCAAAAAAGTCTAGAATCTTGGATTACTAATTGGTGGAATACTAGAGAATCCGAAACTTTTTTGAATGATATTAAGGAAAAAACTATTCTCGAAAAATTCATAGAATTAGACGAACTCTTCCTCTTGGAAGAAATGATAAAGGAATACCCGGAAACACATTTACAAAAGCTTCGTATCGGAATCCACAAAGAAATGATCAAATTGATCAAGATGTACAATGAGGATGGTATCCATACGATTTTCCAGTTCTCGACAAATATAATCTATTTCCTTATTTTAAGCGGTTATTCTATTCTAGGTAATCAAGAACTTCGTTTTCTTAATTCTTGGGTTCAAGAATTCCTATATAACTTAAGCGACACAATAAAAGCCTTTTCTATTCTTTTATTAACTGATTTATGTATAGGATTTCATTCACCCCACGGTTGGGAACTAATGATTGGTTCTATCTACAAAGATTTTGGATTTACTCATAATGATCAAATTATATCTGGTCTTGTTTCCACTTTTCCAGTCATATTAGATACAATTTTTAAATATTGGATCTTCCGCTATTTAAATCGTCTATCTCCCTCACTTGTAGTGATTTATCATTCAATGAATGACTGAAAAATGATCCACTGCCCCAATTCGAACGTTTGTTACTTTGCACATAAGCAAAACGCTCAAAATCGTACTTATTTTTTATTTTTCTACCTATCCAGTTTTTTATTTTTCTACCTATCCAGAGGGTTTTTTTGATCCTTCTGATATTCCAGTAACAATTTTTCAGTAAATAGCAGAATCAGGGATAGGGAACTATATTAGCGACCTACCTAATTTTATTGTAGAAATTTTTTGAATCAACTATTGGACCATGCAAACTAGAAATACCTTTTCTTGGATAAAGGAAGAGATTACTCGATCTTTTTCCGTATCGCTCATTATATCTATAATGACTTGGGCATCCATTTCAAATGCATATCCCATTTTTGCACAGCAGGGTTATGAAAATCCACGAGAAGCAACTGGACGTATTGTATGCGCCAATTGCCATTTAGCTAACAAGCCCGTGGATATTGAGGTTCCCCAGGCAGTACTTCCCGATACTGTATTTGAAGCAGTTATTCGAATTCCTTATGATAAGCAACTGAAACAAGTTCTTGCTAATGGCAAAAAAGGCGCCTTGAATGTTGGGGCTGTTCTTATTTTACCTGAGGGATTTGAATTAGCCCCCCCCGATCGTATTTCGCCTGAGATGAAGGAAAAGATGGGGAATCTGTCTTTTCAGAGCTATCGACCTACTAAAAAAAATATTCTTGTGATAGGGCCTGTTCCTGGTCAGAAATATAGTGAAATCACCTTTCCTATTCTTTCCCCCGACCCCACTACTAAGAAGGACGTTCACTTCCTAAAATATCCCATATATGTAGGCGGGAACAGGGGAAGGGGTCAGATTTATCCTGATGGGAGCAAGAGTAACAATACAGTTTATAATGCTACAGCAGCGGGTATAGTAAGCAAAATTATACGAAAAGAGAAGGGGGGGTACGAAATAACCATAACCGATGCATCGGATGGACGCCAAGTAATTGATATTATACCTCCAGGACCAGAACTTCTTGTTTCAGAGGGTGAATCTATCAAATTGGATCAGCCATTGACGAGTAATCCTAACGTGGGTGGATTTGGTCAGGGGGATGCGGAAATAGTACTTCAAGACCCAGCACGGGTCCAAAGTCTTTTGTTCTTCTTCGCATCGGTTATTTTGGCACAAATCTTTTTGGTTCTTAAAAAGAAACAGTTTGAGAAGGTTCAATTGTCCGAAATGAATTTCTAGATCTACGGATTTATTAAACAAGTTCGTAAAAAGAAGAAAGTTTATCTTGACAATTTATATATGATCAAAAAAATGATGAAAAGACTTTTTTTTCTTATTGCTAAATGAAAATGTTCTAGAATATATCAAATATATCAATAGTTTTCTATTCTAATAGAATGAAATTTGACTAGATACTAAGTATAAGATAAGTAAGTGGAAAAGGCAAAGGATACCTGAGTGGAACAAAGGAGTCTAGGAATTCTTATGCGTCTTCCTAGTCTTCGACCCAAGAAAGGGATTGAAAGGAAGGATTTCCCGCCTTTTTTCTTGGGTCGAAATAATAATGTCTATTAGTCAAAGATTCCTATTCTTGATTTAGACTTTTTTCGGGTGTATTGGAACCCCTTTTTCCTATTTATTACGTATAATCTAAAACGGTGTACAAAAAACAACAAGGAAGGGGAAATCGATTGATCAACTAGAACATCTTCAACGAAGTCATAGAAAATAACATCAACGGAATACTAAAATAGCTAAAGTAAGGTTAAGGTTCTATTAAGGTAGAAAAAAGGATTTGTATGATATTGGATCGCCAGAAGCCAGAAAAAAACTAGCATATCTATACATATTCTA